AGTCAGGGAAGCTAATTGCGACAGTTAAGCTATTTCAAGTTTGTAATATTTTGAAAGCTATCCTGTTACAGATTCTGTTAGCAAGCCAGTTCCATTATTGATATTGATTGACAGAGAGCAAAGAACTAACCGGTGTTAGCAGTCTTTCCGGTCTTGCGCACTTCTCACTGTACATGCCAGTCTTGAATGCCAGGACAAAAAAGCTTTTTAGGAAGAGTGAATAGCACTTCCCGGTCAGTTTCCTTTCTTGCTTACCGGCTTAGCTCTGCAGAACCAATAGGTTTCCATTCTCCTAATTCAGCCTATAGACTTTGGTTTAGGTTCAATCCAAGACCAGGAAAGCAACGAAGCCCAATGCCAAGCAAAGCCCTAGACTACAAGTGAAGAAATTGGGTTCAACTAAGCCCTTAACCCAACATGAGGTGGAGCCTTAACCCGACACAAGAGGGACCTATTAGGATAGTGGGCTTAGAGCAAGACCCATCAGTGGATAAGATCACAACAAGAGGTGTACACGTTAGGCCTCACTCAAGGTAATGGGCCAACCCTAACGAGTCCAAACAAATTTTCTCTTATTGTATGACAAAACCACAGATTGGGCTTAATATTCAAGGCCCAGAAAAGAAGATGGGGTGAATCCAGAAAGCCTTACCGCTCTTATTCCGCAGCCTTTAGCACATAGCAGTCGACGCAGAAGAGAGCAGCCCTACAAAATAGTCAACCTTCCTTCCAAAAGCTTCGCTTTAGCGACTACATACCTGTGATGTTAGTATTCGTATTACATACACTGATGTAAGTGGAATCAATCACCTAAATGACATGATTCAACTGCCAGTGAGATTAGGAGCTTCCTGAGAAGAGTAAGTTGAATCAGCAAAATTGGATGATTCAACAACTGATGAATTGTTTGTTGAATCCCGCAAAGATTCGCGCTCGCTCTAAAAAATCGACTATCCACAGTATAAATAGAGAATCAACAAGAACTGCCATTTGCCATAAAACTAAGCGGTCAGTATACCCGAGATCCTTTCATTCCAAGTTGCCATCATCTTCTTGTTCTTTTTTATGCTCTCTGGTACATTAGCCTCTAAGGCTGTTTTCAGCCTCTCTTTTGATATTACCTTACTGGTAGTGAAAGGTTCATTAGAACTATGTTCAAAAACATTCATATAGATGAACTCGTTGATGATTGAAAGTGGAGGGCCCATGTTACGAAAGACGCCGTAATAAATCTTTGGTATAATATAGCTATATTCAGCTGTTGTTATAAAGTTATCGTGAACTGTGTATATAGGAGCGTCTTTTCGAAGACGCATCCCGTCTACTACACTCATTGCAATATGGGCATCCTTTTTATTTGATGAATGAAGTTTAAAAGGGTAGAGATTTCAGTCTTCTTACGATCTCTCTTAGAAGAAGAAACTCTGAGAGTAACCCGACGCCTCTTCTTCTTCTGATTAGGAAGATCATAAATACTTATCTGTATTGGTTCCAAAACCATATAATCTTGTACCGTGGTTAAGTAAGGTATCAAGATGATGAAGTGAGTTAGTCGCACTGCAACTGGATCTAGCGATTCTTACAAAGAAGTAGTACTTCCCAGGAGGAGTACCTCGGATCCCTCTGCTTCTCTCGTAATGGCTACTTGATCTATCAGAGAGAGACGTTCCTAGTCACTCTGGCCGCTCTTTAACCTCTATTCTCTTGGGAAAGCAATTCTAACAATCGAGCTCAGTGAGGGCTCAGGGTATTATCTCGGCAAAGAAACAGTCCATCCCTTGACCTTCAACCTTTCTGCAGCCAGGAAATAACCTGATCTTTGATTCTAAGGATTTCTAAGATAAGACAAGACCATGGGAAAAAAGAAAGGCTCTAAGTCCTTTTATCTCCCTAGATGGGGCATTAAAGGTCTTAGCACTTTCCCTCTTACCTTCGTCACCTTGCCTTGGATCCTTACTCGCTCTTGGGATAGGAATGAAGCCAGTGTCCCTTCCAGTCCGATCAAGAGTTACGATATCCACGTGCACGTGAAAAGGACACTGTGAGGACAGAAGGAGCTGCTATTGAATGCAAAGTAACTGTCATGCTTATCCGGTCTTAGCATCTTAGCATATGGCATATGGCATTACCTCCAGGCGGAAGCCGGACTCCTCTTGAAGAATCAGCTCAACTTAAAAAGAGTTTCGGGACTTGTCCAACAGCGAGTCCCGAAGGTGGGGACTGATTATGAGATCATCAGTGATATGAAAATAGAACTGGGTCCGGATCATCCCCTCGTCCAGTTTGTTCGAAAAGAATCATTAATCATATAATATATAGAAGATATAAGAGGGGAAGAATCGACAAAGAATGACGAACATAAAACCGTGAATGAAAAAGCGTTAGGAGAATGATCGACTCTGTTATGTTAGAAGGTGCAAAATCAACGGGTGCCGGAGCTGCTTCCAATTGCTCGGAAATTCTCAGTTATATGGGGGGCTTAGATAGTGAGCAAAAACAATTGATCAAGAAATTGGTCAACTTTCACATGAAAGTTGGTAAAAGAACGAAGGTTCGTGCTATTGTTTATAAAACTTTTCATCGCCCAGCTCGAACTGAAGGCGATGTAATCAAACTTATGGTTGACGCCGTAGAGAATATAAAGCCTATATGCAAAGTAGAAAAAGTAAGAGTAGCAGGTACTATTTATGATGTCCCCGGGATTGTAGCCAGGGATCGTCAACAAACCTTAGCTATTCGTTGGATCCTTGAAGCAGCTTTCAAACGACGTATATCCTACAGGATAAGCTTAGAGAAATGTTCATTTGATGAGATACTGGATGCTTACCGAAAGAGGGGAATTTCGCGTAAGAAAAGGGAGAATCTTCATGGACTGGCTTCCGCCAATCGAAGTTTCGCGCATTTCAGATGGTGGTAAAGTGAAACTACATAAGGAGCTCTTCCTCATTCAGTCAGATTATTCAGTAAGATATGCTTTGACCATTTTGCTTTTTGTATGAATATTTATATAGAAAAGAATTCCTTATACTCTTTTCTTCATTGGGTTGGAGGAATCCATAGGAAAAAAATTACCTTATGTATGAAAGTTTTTTCCAGAGTTAGATGTGGCCTCTCATTCCTTAGGGAGTGAGAGGGTAAGGGAGAGAGGGTGGGTGGCCCCTTACGCGCTTTTTTAGTAGGAGTTCAATGTAGTCGGATGGAACGGAAGCGTATATAGGAAACGAATCGGGCATCTATGGAAAGAATAAACCTTCTGCGTTGTCTAGTAAGCTGCCATTTTCATATAAAAAAAAGAAAAAAATGGAATAGGGAATCACTCGGAGTCTGAATAAGATCAGCAGGAAACGCAATGATAGGGCACCTCAAACAGAGGCAGTGTTGCAGAAAAAAGATCTTTTTTCTTCTTCAGTTAGTACAAATTCGGTCGATATCGACAATCCAGTTCCGCGGTAAGGAGGCCTAGAAAAGGTCAGCAGGCAAATAAAAAAAACCTGCCTTTTTCTTTGTGTTTTGGCCTCCAAACAAAGTTCTTATCACCATCGGGCTTATCCCTTTGTATTTGATTAGCAGCAATGAGATAGGTTGATTTTGACTCAAAGTTACCATATGCATCCAGGCCTACCTATCAGGTTTGTGAAAGGCTAACAAGCAAAGCATATCTTTTGAATTGAATAAGGCTGCTTTTGCCACTGTTCGTGTAGACTTCCTTGTGGTTCCATCAAACTGAACTGGGTCTAAGGCTATAATCTCTTCAATTCAACGGTTGAACTCAGGGCTCAATAGCCCTTTTTCGGTCTTTTAAGCAGGGTTGAATTCATCTGTTGAGAGAACCCGTTGTGGAATTCGCTTCTAGTCTTTTTCCACTTCCAAACCTATCCAAGGATTCGGCCTCAAGCGCTTATTCTTAGGCCTATGACATCTTACTTAGGTAGCAGCAATACAATACCGATGAAATGCAGGACCGAAGGTATTAACAGGCGGAAAACTTCCAAATTCTGCTAGCTTCTCCGCAAAGACTTCCATCTGCCGAAAGACGTGGATTCAGCATCCAATCCATATCAAAAGTCCGGTTGATCCAGCTATTGAACACTCTATCAAGCTTTTCTCGTACTTGCGCGGATGCAAGCTTGATCGGGGAATCCGTGGCGTGGTAGCTTCTTTCTGTTCCAAAGCAGCTGCTCATGAATGTGAATGAGTTTGATAAGAGAAAGAGTAGACGTCGAATTGAGAGTTTATGCCTATATCCCCCGATCGGGCTTAGATTAGAGCATTTCATTTCACCCGTCCTGGTCGAGAAGAAATGCGAAAGGAAAGGAAGGAGGCGCTACTTAAAGAAAATCCCTAGCCACTCTGTTAAGTGAAGGCTTATTTGCAGGGCCAAAAGAAAAGATACCGAGGATTCTCCTCTGCAACTACAAGGGCAATAGACGAGAAGTTTTTTATTAAGCCCTGTCTCACTTCCTCTTTTGTTATGTCTCTTCTATCCGCGTGATGTTATCGAAATCGAATTCCTTACGGTGCTTATCCCTTGTTCCTGATTCCGGCGAGACTCTTTTGTTCCAAACCTGGCGGCTCTGACTAGACCTTCTGGTTCGCCTGTCCTGAATAGAATCAGGGGAGGGGGAAGGCCTTGGATCTTGATTCTGGTATTTGAGCCCTATCCGCAGTCTTTCCACTGGGGGGAGTACCCCCCCTCGTTGTTCTTCTTGTTCTATGAGGAGCGCTCACGTAGCTAATCGGTAAAGGCAGCGACTATCTCTGCAGATATGATAAAAAGCGGCTAGACGTCAGTCTCTACTGATTCCTTATTCTTAGGCGTCTGGTAGTGTGTGAGAGATTTCCTTTGTGCATAGGTGCGGGGTATCAAATCTCTTAATGTTACAAGGTGCTCTAAGGGATTAAGTCAGTGAAGTGCCATTCTTCGTTAGGACAGCCAGCCTTATTTCTTTCTCTGGTTTTAAGAGTTAGTGGGTTAAAGAGCCTTTTTCCGCCTTTCGTCTTTCCAGTCAAGCTGTGGTTCCTGCTCTTGCCTCTCATGAATCTCCTCGACCATTCCGGAATGAGTGAGCTTTTGTATCAGTACTGAAGAATCCGGTTATCGACTCGGCAGCTATTGAATCTAAGCCAATTGAATCAGCAACCGCTGGTACAGTAAGCGGTGTTCAAATAGCCGTTGTTGGGATCTTCTCCGCTGCTAGCTGTTCTTCTTACTAGGAGGGCCGATTGATTGACCGAGATGGGAATCAATGCCTAGTTCCGGGTTCGGACATGAATTCTAACTATACAGATTGTATAAGTTAAGGTTCAAGTCAAGGGATTGGATAATGGATCTAGCTTGTGCATCTTTTCGTTCATAGTGGGATATAGCCCGTCCCCTTTCTTTGGTCTATGACCTTTTGCTTCTGTTAATGAGATCATTGGCAAATCTATTATATAAGATTTCATTCAACGAGTCCCTCTAAACTTTTCTTTGGCAGCTGCTCTCGCTTCGTGGCTTGCAGGGCCTGAATCGAATGCTCGAATGTACTTGCTTTTCTTTGTTGAACCTTCTACGGTCTACCCTCTTTCTCGATATCCCAATTCTAGCGAAAAAACCTCTGGCTTGAGTCTTGTTCTCGAAGTTGTAAGGGATTTAGCTACCTTAGATAGATGCCAGGATAAGGATTCGCGGTGGATATTGAATCCGAGGAAGGAGGATAGACAAGTAAGGCACTACATGTTCACCGAGCCAAAGTGATACCATGAGACCTGCACCAAACTTTTCCTGCTCCGGTTTCATGGTAAGAAACTTACTCAAGCTAGCAGCGGATACCATGGATATGCAGGTAGACGTCTTGTTCGATTACAGCTGGTATAAGGGTCAGTCATAGATTCTGTCCTATGATAACCAAGGTAAATAGGAGTGAAAACTTACGTCTCTTCTTTACTGAGGCTACAGTCCCAGTAGTCACGAAGCCAGTTCCGGCTTGCTCCGCACAGACTACACAAGCCTTGCTCGAACGAATCAAAGAATTTATCAGGAGATGATCCACTTTTGGGATTAAGACAAGGAAAGTCTAATTCACATTACTCGGCAATCTTCCCGTCAAGAAAGAAGACCGAACAATTTAATACAAAGAGTTCCGACCAAGACTGCTGAAAAAATATGGCTTGTCGCCAAGGGGTTCACTCTGAAAGAGGACATCGACTACACCTTTCTTTTCTTTTTTGAATACTTCACAGTCCGTTCACTATTGAAACTTCAAAGACATACTGCCAGAGCGCAATGACTTCACCTGCTTTTCATCGTAAGATGATGAGAGCGAGGTAAAATAACGTAGAAAGAGAGAAAGTAAGTCTTCCCGACTATCGCAGTTAGGTTGCCAATTTTTTGGTAAGGAGACCTGAGTGAGAGGCTTGCTCTCAGCTCTAGCGACTGGTGCTGGTCTTGCAGTTTTCAATAAGCCTACAAGGTACTAATAATGATGATGCATCTGCTTGTACAAGATAGAAGCATTAAGCGACACGTTATTAGTGCCCTCGTGGCCGATTTGAGGACTGCAATGCCTCACGTCTAGAAAAGAGCATTCCGTGCGACTCGCTTCTAACTTAATTTAGGCGTTAGGGAGCAGACAAAGAAGGAATGTTGGTTCCTAGTGCTCATTGAGCCGGTACGGGGTTGCCAATGTTGCGTATGATTTGTAGACTTTCTACATCTCATCCAATTGTCACAGGTTCTAACTTGCGTCACAGGTTACGACCTGAGCATTGGCAGTTATACTGACCACATTTGTAACCGCCTGTGATCAGCGCACTTGTTCTGCTTTGATGTCTCATTGTAGGACTCTTGCCTTCAAAGGTGGGGTGGGCGCCTTGGAGATGGAAATCTCTCCAAGACACCTTATCCACTGACCATATTGTCTGTCAATCGTTGCAGTCATCAATACAGTTGGCAGTTTACAACTGCAGCTGTGCTTGGTGTTTTGCCTATTCACTTATGGGTGGAATGCAGTCGTACTGGACCAGGCCTTGATGAGATACTTATTGCTGCTGCTAGTGGAAAGGAAGCTAGTAGTGAAGTGATGAGTTATCATCTTTGGTTCTCGGTTTAGCCACGACTGGATTAGCCAGTCTCGTAAGTCAGCGCCCAACCGGGCACTCCCGCGAAAGCGGTCCGCAGGTGTGCAAAGCTGCCTACGATAACGTATTGTGAGTTAGTTGAACTCTCCAGTCTTTGGCATCATGTAGATTAGAGTGCGCACACAGGGTAAGCACTGCTGAGGCTAGCTAATATCGTACCTCGGTTTGCTATTAACCGATTTTCTCTGTTTGTGTTTATGCTGTGCGCTTCACGCTCTGCTAGCATAGAGTCGTTGTCTAACCTCCTTGGGAGAGAGTGATTCTCTCTTACCGCTTATTAGAACATAGGAGAAAAGCACTATGCTGGCGTCATGAGTGGTAAGACAATCATACACATTCTGACCTGAAAACTCCTTCTAAGCCCGGCCTTAAGAAAGAATCAAAGGTGAAATCTCCTCTAACAAGTAAGTAATTTCATACCTCTCCTTTCTGGCTAGCTTTGGCTGGAGATCAATCAGATGTAATCACTGAGGTACGATGTTACTCTGCGCTTGCTACAAGTAAACTAAACTTCCAAAGCTTACGTTTGCTACAAGTCACTGAGCTCAAGCCTATAGCTAACGAGCCTTTAGTTGCGGTACGAAGTTATCGACAGGGAGAGGAAGGGAAGGACTGTAACAGCTGTCGAATGAGACTTTTGAGTACCTGTAAAGGAGAATCAAGGTTTGAAGACGCTCGACCATAGGGAGAGGAGCGGTAGGAACCACTCGCATATAGTAATTAAAGGAGAGGAATAAGCAAGCCATTAGTAGGGAGTTTGGGTTCTCTCTTACATCTAACCTAGGCAAGTATCTTGGTGTTCCATTACTCCATGAGCGAGTTACCGAAATTAGAAATATATTGTTGATAGAGTTCGGGATAGATTGAGTGGATGGAAAATCAACCAGCTTTCCTTGGCGGGCCGAAATGACTGACTGAGTAAGGGTGATTCGGCCCTACCCACGTATACAATGCAAACGGTTAAGCTGCCAACATTGACTTGTGAAGAGATTGAAGCTCACAGTAGATCTTTTATCTGGGGGTCTACGAATGAGAAGAAGAAGCCCCATCTTGTTAAGTGGGAGCAGGTTTGCCAACCAAAGGTTAATGGGGGTTTAGGCATAGGGAGGATGAGTCAGAATAATGAAGCTTTTCTTATGAAGCTCGGGTGGGGAATATTTACTCTTCCTAATGCGCTATGGGTGAAGGTGTTACGTAGTAAATACATGAGAAAGAAGGTTGGTGTTCCTCAACCCGTGGCCAAAAGTAGTGATTCGCCTCTTTGGAAAGGAATTTTCAAGGTGTGGGATTATTAAATGCGCTGAAAGCGGTGACTCGACTGAAAGGATAGGGATGAAGTGGGTAATTGGCAATGGGCGGATTCTCAATTTATTGAAGGATTCATGGTGGATGGGAAAAACCCTTGATAAAGCTATAGCTGCAGTTCCTCAAGAGGACTTGTCAAGATGCATGGCTTATTTTGTTGATGAGAATGGGTGTTGGAAGTGGGATAAATTTCAGCATCTCTTACCAGTGGCATCGTGTCTTAAAATAGCGGGCATTAAGCCGCCTTCTATCTTATTCTTCCGAAGGCTAGTTAATAAACCAAACCCTGTTGACAGCGGATATGCGACATCCCATAGAAAGTTGGGATGAGCTGCCGGTCTCCATATTCATCACTTCGAGCTCGCACAATGGTGCGTAGCTTGCCCACACGAAGAAGAGTAAGGGTATAAGATATTCTTTCCTAACCACCTAGTATTCAAACAAAGGGCTTGTTCTCTTTTCGACGGCAACTAACAATTGCATAAGAGAAGAATGCGGTTAACGTAGGTAGGATCAAGGCGGCGATCAATGCTATCCGACTGGAATGATCGAATCGATTCACTCTTGACTTGATCGAGATTGGGTTGGTGTTCAATGTACCCGGTACAAGATCGAAAAGAATGCCGATTCTTGATACAGAATTTTTCGAGAAAAGGTCCCATCCTTCAATATCATGATTGGGTCAACCAGGCCAGATCATGAGTCAAAAAGAAAAACAACAAAAAAAGAAAATGCTACCTATAACAAAAACAATCAAATTGGATCCATTTTTTCGTAGGTTTTGTTTATCCTTATCTCGAATTGGACTACCTTTTTTATTTGGCCTACTCTTTGATTGTATGGGCACCCCCCTTTTGAAGATAGGGCTAGCTCTGGGGGGTCGAGCCCTCGCCTGTACTTTCATTTTTTGGGGCCTCCCCGGGGGGCTTGCCTTGGCCATAGCTTGTTTTGCAAAGGCCCTCATTACGGGGGAAGTCCCCGAAATAGTAGGTCTTCGGATGATGCCCACTGGGGCGGATTCGGGTAACAGTGGCTCGGGGGATTGGGAAAAGTATCTCAACCTGTCGCCTGATTCAGAAGGTCAGGGCCAGGAAAATAGCGAAGCCGGGGCCGCTTCTCGAAAAAGAGGGAGGAGCACTGATCCCAGAGAGGACGTCGGGCCTTCTTCGGTAAGGGGACGACTGGATTCGGTGAACGCTCCCGAAACCTCAACCTCATCCGGGTGGAGTGGCTCCTGGATTGAAAAGTGGTTAAATCCGGGGGACACTTCCTCGGCCCCGGGCGATGGTCAACAACCGCAGGGTGAGGTGGATCAACCAGCCGAGGTCATGGGGCCGGAAGCCCCTGATCCGATGTGGTTGAAAAACCACATTGTGAAGGTTTTCTTTCAAATCAAAGGAAGGAAACCCCGGGAGGATGTGCTCCAGAAACTTTTTTACGATCTTAGGCTGGAAACGGCTTCTCCGCAAAAGCTGCAGCAGATCGTTCAAATTCTGGACCATCTCTTATCGGAGGAGGCCCTTCGGTCGAAGACTTCCAGGCTCGATATATAACTCTTGGTCCGCATTTCGGATTGGGAAAGGGGTCAGTGAGTTCTATATCGTTGTATCCATAGAAGACTCGGCCCAAGCAATGCCCAAAACTCCCATGCTTTCCGGATCATTGGTTAAGAACCAACCGGTGATTTCTGTCTTCCTGAATTGGGAAAGAATAAGTCTTTCTTCATTTCTCGAGAGAGCGGAGCAGTCAAAGAATGAAAATACAAATGATTGTTCGAGAATGGCTATTCTTCACAATTGCTCCTTGTGATGCAGCGGAACCATGGCAATTAGGATTTCAAGACGCAGCAACACCTATGATGCAAGGAATAATAGACTTACATCATGATATCTTTTTCTTCCTCATTCTTATTTTGGTTTTCGTATCATGGATCTTGGTTCGCGCTTTATGGCATTTCCACTATCAAAAAAATCCAATCCCGCAAAGGATTGTTCATGGAACTACTATCGAGATTATTCGGACCATATTTCCCAGTATCATCCTGATGTTCATTGCTATACCATCATTTGCTCTGTTATACTCAATGGACGAGGTAGTAGTAGATCCAGCCATTACTATCAAAGCTATTGGACATCAATGGTATCGGAGTGCGCCTCTTCACGAAGGTGATTTAAGTGCAACGAAATGCCTTAAAGTGGAATATAGTTCGCAAAGCATCTGGCTTACTGGCAATCTCCCATTCCCGTCGTCGAGAGACTTTTCTAACTATAGCATGCCAGAAACGGGGAGTTGATTGAGGTGGTTAGACCTATACCCTGAAATGCTCTCAGCATAGGAGCCTATGGTTCCATTCTTGTTGTTGCTGGAGGTACACATCCCTCTTCTCGGTGTAGAGCGATATACGAGAAATAGATGCTCAGCCTGCAATGTCCGATAACGGCGCTGAAGTAGTTAATCTAGCGGCACCATAGCAATGGCATACAACTTTGGACCTAAGGGCCGGCCCAGTAACCTTTCGGAATGGGGGATCCCCGCTGGCAACAACCACGGTAGTAGTTGCGGAACTACTGGGCCGGGAGAGGACAATAACCTTATTGCCTGCTCCTCTTTCTTCGCTTCGGGGACGGAGGTCCTACGGTAGGTAACAGCAGGCACAAGCAACTTGACCGAAGGGGACCAGCGCTTCTACTCTTCCACCGCACCGAGGAGCCGCTCGCAGCGAGAAGCAAGGGATGTCGTGAACGGTGGGAGGTCACAGAGAATTTACCTATTCATAGAGTGATCCTATGATCGATACAGGATATGTACTATCTCTTTTTTTTCTATAGTTAAAAAAGAAGGGTGACTCAACTTCTCAGCTAGAGTTGGGGATGGGACCTGTTGGCATAATGCACGCTGGAACGTGGGAATTCGAGGTCTCATGAACGACTACTAAAAACCAACTTTGTTTTTGTTTTGTTCACGATATCCGGTCAGGCCTATGGATGGATCCTTTTAGATCTACGAGCTTTATGCCCCGGCCGTTCACATGAGCATAGAAAATCTATACTCGAGCGTTCAACTGGGCCCCTGACAGGATAGGTGAGGAATCACTCTGGATCTGATTTCTTAGAGCCTACAACTTTGCCGAGCCGACTAGCATCCTTTTCCACTGCGCATTTATCGAACAAAGAAAACGACTATAAGATAGAATTCGCTTTTCGTGGTGAACAGGTCGTCCCATACCTTCTGCCTGTCCTATGTGTGTGGAACCAGGCCTTTTTCGGTTACAGCCTTCCCCTCGAATACATAGGGTAGGTAGGGCTGGGTAAGAAGGGGTCCCCTGTTGCCAATAAACTTTTCCCGGCCTTACTTTAAAAAAAGTAAGTAAGTCGACTTTCGTCGCCATACTTGTTCCAAGTAAGTGAATTGGCATTACCTTACTCTAAAGAGTCAGTCAATTTCATTGCCTTCGCCTCCGATTCCTCTTACTCATAAAGGGTCTTACGGTCGGGAGAACTACCTAAAACTAAAGAAAAATAGTGCTCTTTCTAAGAGTAGGCGTGGAGAGCTTTTTGCGGGGAAACTTGCAAGTACAGTTTGGGGGGAGGCGGGCGTCGACCCAACCTTATGAGTATTCGGACTATAACAGTTCCGATGAACAGTCACTCACTTTTGACAGTTATACGATTCCAGAAGATGATCCAGAATTGGGTCAATCACGTTTATTAGAAGTGGACAATAGAGTGGTTGTACCAGCCAAAACTCATATACGTATTATTGTAACATCTGCTGATGTACTTCATAGTTGGGCTGTACCTTCCTCAGGTGTCAAATGTGATGCTGTACCTGGTCGTTTAAATCAGACTTCTATTTTGGTACAACGAGAAGGAGTTTACTATGGTCAGTGCAGTGAAATTTGTGGAACTAATCATGCTTTTATGCGTGCGCCCGAAAACATAGGCCGACTGCTGAGCCCACTCTGGCTCAGCCGCACCACCCGGGGTGCGAGCCACCCGAAAAGCAAGCTTTTACAGCGAGCGGCTGGAGCAGTAGGGAGCCGAGGAGCAAGGCAGTAAATAAGATAAAAAAAGGGGCCAGGCTCCCGGTGAAGCAGAGAAGACGGTTAGGATAACGAACTTGAAACGCGGAGCCCGAGCGGCCGGCGAGCGAGTGGTTAGTGGCCAATAGCGCCCTAGTTGACGGCATTCCTCTCTGCGGCTGGCACTTAAGAAACCACGGGGCACTCCATACCAGAGCAAGCAAGTCTTAGGTTAGGGATGAGACGCCCGCGCAAGGACCTCAATTCTCATTAGGAGATCGAAACAAGGACCTATGGAAGTCGGGGCTACCCCGTCCCCATGGACAACGCAACAGTGTCCTGAGGGAGGAGTTTAGAGGCCTTATAGTAGCACGGACTTCTTTTTCTTTCTAGATCATGCGAAGGGGGCCAGTCCAAGATCGTACTCTTCCTCTACAAAGAGAACAGACGCTCTCAACGGCTAGGCGCCACTCTCTTTCTGAGTCATTCTAGCTTCTTCATGATTTCGTGCCGTGGTGAACAAACAAAACAAAAGAGGGCCGTTTCAGCGGAAGGAGAAGGACCTGCAACGGCTTCCGCCGCCTCTTCTTGTTCCTATAGCCGTCTGTTACGAGTCAGGAAAGCCTGGAATCCTCAATATATATAGAAGGGATCTCTCAAAATAGAAAAGGGCGGGCAGGGCTTCCGCAAGGGCCCCCCTCTTCCCGGTCAAGATAGATGGAAAGGAGCCCTAGAAAGTAAAGGCCATAACCAGCCTTATTATTTATGTACGTACACTTTATTTCACAGGGTGGGGCCGCCCTTCCTTCAGCTGGTTTTCTTCCAGAACCTTGTATAGGTTGGAGCTTTTCTAATAAAAAAAGGGGGAAAGGTTTGGCACAAAGCTGCTCGCTTTCTCGCTTCCGAGAGGCGAGGGGAGCCTTACTTACAGGTTCCAAGCCTGGCGTGAAGCGAAGGGATTGGATTTCACCTATGATCTCAGATTAGTGGGCAACCATAGTTTCCTTTTTTCGTGGTGTTGTTGACGTTGTTGAAAGCGAATTTTTTAGTCGGCTCTGCTTTTCGGAGCTGCTCCCAGCTCACACTATGATGGAGGAGGTGCCGTGAAGATCTAGGAGTGTGAGCAGTACGAGCTGAAAGGCTCCCATACTGTTTGGAGGGCAGGAGGCATAGATGCCAAACAAACCTGACCCCTATCTATCGTCGTGGAAGCTGTTTCTAGGAAAGATTATGGTTCTCGGGTATCTAATCAATTAATCCCCCAAACCGGAGAAGCTTAAGCGGAAATGAAAGAATAGGGTGAAGAAGAGAAGCCACTAAGAAGGCTTCGCTCGCTCGCTCGTTTAGTAGAAAGCAAGTAGAGTGCATAAGCTCCTTTAGAGATAGAGGCGAGTACTACACGAGCTCGTAAGTAAAGTACGGAACGAGCCTTGTCTACAAAGCAGAGCGACCTCGTCTTGCTTGCTTCTGGCGAAACTTCCTGCACTAGAGAATGGCCATTCCGGTATGGTAGGAAGACTGCTTTTTAGGCCGACCACTATATAGGAATAGGAGCGATAGCGAAGCCAAGCCGTATAAAGGCGAGCAGCCCTTATAGCAATAGAAAACGGCCTACTTATAGCCTTGAGCTTTGTTACTAGTGACAGTAATCATATAATATAGTTAAGATAGAAGAGGGGAAGAAACGAAGACCTTCAAAAAAAAATATTGAACCGGGAAGAAAAGGGGGAAAAAGGGCTCAAACAATGCCTGTCCCATTCTGTTGTTGGTCAACAACCAACTACCCACCTATACATACTTTAACCACCAAATCTAGAGGCTTGACGGAGTGAAGCTGTCTGGAGAGAATCACTTAAAATCAAACATTCTTATGCCTAAACTGGATCAATTGACTTATTTCACACAATTCTTCTGGTTATGCCTCTTCTTCTTTACTTTCTATATTCTAATATGCCTTGTTCGTTTTGTTTTCCAGCCTTCAAGAAACTTGATGGCCCAGCCACCTCTCTTCTTTATTCTTCTCACAGCCATGGGGCTGGGTTGGCTAGTTTGGGAGATAAAGTACATCCGGTTTCATGTACGATTTCTGATAACAGGTATCAAGGCGTGCCCTGACAAAAAGAATATAGGGGCAAGGCTGAGATGGTACAGAAAAGTGTTAGTTGTTGCAGTCAGACTCTATTGTCTAAGGGGTCCACATGATAAAGATTAAAAAAAGGGGGGAGGAGATCTTTAGGTTTTTGTGAAATGGGTGCTCTTGTCATCTTATTTATATTTATGAATAGAAAACCCGAATTCCTCTATTTGATGTCGATTCATCCACACTTCCATTCTTTGTAGAGGAAGGCTAACTGCTTGCTGGCTGGGAGCTGTATGAGCGGTAACGTCCACGTACGGCTTCGTGAGAAGGGCGGTGGACAGAAATGGCCTTGTTGTACCTCACTCTCGTCTTCAATGGGGTCTGCTCTTTTTTTTTTAGGAGAGTATGCCAATATGATCTTAATGAGGTGCGGGGCTTTGCATCTGACATTCGTTGGGCTTCCCTCTTCGGGAGC